AATCTGCCCTATTTCATTCAAGGGGATTCCCGATGGATCTATCTCAGTTATTTAGGATTAACCAAAAGAGGTGAATTCCATGAGTTTCAAACTTTCATTTTGATTAATGATTGATTTGAGTTTTATCTCTTTTCCCACCCTCAGAAGAATAAAGCATGGGTCTTTTCGCTATTCTTTTATTCTACTCAGTTTCTGAAAGGTAACTATCTCAGTTTCATAGAGAACGAAATGAATATAGAATCTTTGAAAAAGGCTTTTGTTCATAAGAAGGAAAAGCCTTACTATCTTTGGGATCTGATGCTACGCCGCTGCTCAATACCTTCATCTTAGGGGATCCGCTCGATTACATAAGCGAATTCCTAACTTTTATCTCATATCATGAGATAAGTAATAAGTAAGCAGTTCTTATTGTCTCAGCTCGGCGCAAAACCTCGCAAATTGATATTGATCCTTACGGCGCTTACTCTATCAATTAGATCCTTTATCCATAGAATAAAGTCTCTAGGCATACCTCTTTTTCTTATTTCGACTTATACGAAGTTTATTTATTTGCTACAGCTGGTAAAAATCGTTGCTTTGGACGATGCATATGTAGCAAGCCTTTTTTTGTTTTAGTATTTCATAGGGGATTTGCTCTTACCTTTCTTTCCTTTTTTCTTTCTATAGTGGAGATAGCCGCACGTAATGACAGATCACAGCCATATTATTCAAAGCTTGTGGTAAGAACGGGTTTCGCTCGAGTGCCCGAAAATAATATTCCAAAGCTTTCGTATGTTCTCCGTTACTTGTATGGATAAGGCCTATGTTATAGAGGATATAGCTTCGATCATAGGGATCCATTTCTAGTCGCATCGCTTCATAATAATTCTGCAAAGCTTCCGCATAATTTCCTTCGGATTGAGCCGACATCCGTTACGGTCGTCATTCGATTTCAGGAATCTCCGTTCCAAAACCGTACGTGATATTTTCATCTCATACGGCTCCTCCCTTAACTTATGTGTATAATGAGAATGGTACACGGAATCAAAAAAGATTGAAATTGTCTCATTATTAACTTAGCGGGGCTAGTGTTTTTACAAGAACTCTCTAGCCAACCTTCCTTCAAAATCTTTTTTCTTAACATCAAGCGTATTGGTACCCGATAAAAAGGGCGAATTCTCAAAATGGATTTGTCCTCAACGCCCCCTAATTCCTGGGAATGGGGCACTTCAACAGTCTTCGATGGTTATACGTGTATTCAAAGTACGAACGAGATGGATGTTTCTTGTACCAACCATTCTTCTTAGTCCCGATCCCGATAAGGAAAAGGGGTAATTTCTAACAAAGGTTTCGTGTTGTTGATTCCTAGACGTAGTGCTTCTTCTCCTCTGCCGCCCATTGGGACTAGTCGAATAAGGTTCACCCACATTTATAGAACCTACAAAGGTCTAACCTTTCGCTCAATACTAGAATCAATCGACAATTGAAGCATCTGAGGTTGCATTAATCGGGGATACACGACAGAAGGAATTGTTTTGATGTTGTTGAAAAACTTCACCTTCAACAAGCGTAGATTTATTTCAATAAATCTTTTTTATTTCTATCCAGAAATGTCTTTCTCATAAGTACGGAGAGCGGTAAAAAAAAAGAATCAAATCACACCATCTCTGTAATAGGTAAAAGCCTCCCTTTCTCCTGAAGTTGTAGGAATTATTCGTAATAAGATGTTGGCTACAATTGAGAAGGTCTTATCAATAAAATTTCCATTTATCCGTGATCTAGGCATAGGGAGCAATCCATTCTATAATTCTTTTCATTATCTCTTGCGAGAAAACGATCCCACAAACAAAGGAATTGTACAGTGCAAAATCACATAATAATAAAAAAATGCATTTTGCGTCGGCGGATGCGGATATAGTCGAGTGGTACAATCTCTCTTTGCCAAGGAGAAGACGTGGGTTCGATTCCCACTATCCGCCCAATCCAATTCTTTGAAACGGAAATTCACCACAAGACTGTCCGTTTAACAAAAAGGGTGGGTAGGTTGGCCTTTATTATTAGTATCAAAAGAAAGAGAGTGAGATATTTCAACGCAAAGTGCTTGCGTTTGATATATCCCCCCTTTCGCCAGTCTTCTGCCATTCTACCAAGTAGATAGTGATAAACTACTATTTCCGGTAGTCGAAAGAACAGCGTTTTCTTTTGAATGCGAAAGGCTCTCATTACTGGGGCAATCCCCCCCGGCGGTAAGGGTATAGATGATAGGGAAAGACCTCCAGTGAAAAAGTGCTGGAGGTCGCTGATGATGTTATACAGGAACCTATCTACGAGCCCTATAGTGAAAATAGGGACCTCCCGCTTTCCTCCTCGAAAAAAAATGCGATTCGGAAAGAGCAACCAGCCCAGTTTCTGGGTTAATATAGCTATTTTCTGGGTTAATATAGCTATGAAATGACGGTTTTCTTTCAACTCGGACCCCAGTTGGCGTATGAAAGGTAGGACCAAGGGCTTGACTCCCGACCAGTGGAAATAAAGAAATAGAATGTACCCCGACTGTAGCATTCCCACGAAGATGTCCAGTAGCTCCATTAAGGAGCTTACCATGAAGAAAAAAAGACATGTCCCAGTAATTGAGTATACAATGACCGCTAATACATGGTATGTCTTGCGCAAGCCTTTCTTCAGGCAAATGCGTATTTTTTTCTTCAGAATCATCCACCAAATAAACAACCAAATGTTGCCTAAAGGCACGTTGTTCAGTACCATATTTTGGTTCCTCCTTTTCGGTAAAAAAAATGATAGCTTCCCTGCTTTGGTTATAAGGAGATTTCTTGGGTTTCTAGAGCTCTTCAGTTTCCTGTGTAGCCATTCCGCAAGAGATTCCTATGTTTCCGGAGGTGTATTTGTTTCCTCCGGTTTATTGGTTTCCGTCAGTTTCTTTTGTTCCAAAGAAAGTAGGGGTTGGCATCTGTGGCTTGGTTTTCAAAACCAGCGGCTTAGGTGCCTCGATTTTCGAACTGGGTAGCATAGGCGGTTTGGATTCCTTAAGGATTTCAATCCTTTTTTTTTTTTGTTGCTTTGAAAGGTGAGACGGGATATTGGGTTCGATCTACTCCTTAATCTCCCCGTGAATAGTATGTTTGTTACAATAGGGACAGAATTTTCTCAATTCCAATGGACTAGGCGTATTTTTTGGATTCTTTTGAGTCAGATATCTGTAAATGCCTGCGGATTTCTTTTTTTTATTATTCACACGATTTTGAACACAGCCGGTACATTCCAAAGTAACCTTTCCTCTCTTATCTTTACCCTTAGCCATAAACTTCCTTGTGGTTGAAAGATTTCGTTGCAATCAAGATAGTAATCTTATAGATTACATATTACAAAGCACATTTTCGCTTTCACTCTATTATAAAGAAAAGGGTAACCTGAAGACAAGTTCTCTGCAGTCGAGCTCCTTTCTTTTCTTTATTCTTTTCTTTCTCTTATTCTTACCACATAGACTCCAACCCTTAACTACCCAAGAAAAGAACAAGGAAAACCAAGATGGTTACCAGTCAAACAGGTTCGGGCTCCCTCTTAAGTTAAGTCTAACTTATAGATAGAGCTTTTGTCAAGCCCAACCACCCCAGAAAAGGGAAAAAACCAGTTTCCCACTATCCGCCCAATCCAATTCTTTGAAACGGAAATTCACAAGACTGTCCGTTTCAAAAAAAAGGGTGGATTGGTTGGCCTTTATTATTATAATAATAAGAAAGATCGGTATATATTTCAACACAAAGTGCTTGCGTTTGATATATCCCCCCTTTCGCCAGTCTTCTGCCATTCTACCAAGTAGATAGTGATAAACTATTATTTCCGGTAGTCGAAAGAACAATGTTTTCTTTTGAATGCGAAAGGCTTTCATGACTGGGGCAATCCCTTTCTCCGGTAAGGGTATTGAGGCTAAGGAAAGTCCTCCAGTGAAAAAGTGCTGGAGGTCGCTGATGATGTTATACAGGAACCTATCTACGAGCCCTATTGTGAAAATCGGAACTTTCTTGGTCCCTCCTCGAAAAAAAATGCGATTGGGAAAGAACAACCAACCTAGCTTTTTGTTTAAAAACGTTATCAAAGGACGGGTTTTCTTCAAATCCAACCTCCGTTGCTGTATAACAGCGAGGACCAGGGGCTTGACTCGCCCCCAGTGGAAATAAAGAAAGAGCAAGTACCCGGAATGAAGCATTCCGACGAAGACATAGGTGACCTCTAGTATGCAGGTCAACATGAAGAAAAAAACGCACGTGCCCACAATTGTATATACCCTTCTTGCTAATACATGGTATGTTTGGCGTAAGACTTTCTTACGCACAATTCGTATTTTTTTCTTCATAATTATGAAGAAAATTGTCCACCACATTTCGTGTATGGTAGGGATGAACATATATTGATACCTCCCTGTTGTCTTGAATCTTGTACAGTGCAAAAGCCAAATCACATAATAATAAAAAAATGCATTAGTAACCTTTACTATAATATTGAACCCTATATTATAACAAGGAAAACCAAAATGTTTACCAGTTTACATTGTTGGGCTCGATATTTTTTTTATTATATAAAATACTTATCAATAATGTAAATAAACCTGAGCCCAGTTTCCAGGGCGGGGCTCCCTATTCATTATATCGAATACGGATCGAGAATGTCAAGAGCCCTGAGCCAAGTTTCCCAGGCCCTGATCCCTATTCATTCTATCGCATCTCGAGCGCTTTTGTCAAGCAAAACCGAAAAGGTAAAAAACGAGTTTCCCAGGCCGTGATCTCTATTCATTATATCGCATCTCGATCCCTTTTTTCTTAAAAAATAGGACTATCGATCAAAAAAAAAGGGATTGGTCAATGGAAGAAAAAAATCCACTTAGGTTTTGTTTTTATTGACAATTTCAAAAAACTGTTCATACTATGAGCATAGTTATGATGGCAGCCGGGCCAGTATGCCCCCATCGTCTAGTGGTTCAGGACATCTCTCTTTCAAGGAGGCAGCGGGGATTCGACTTCCCCTGGGGGTGGGGTATTAGGAAAGGAAGTTGAGTGTGAATTATCCACAAGCCTAGAATTTTTTAGGCCTGGGTCGATGCCCGAGCGGTTAATGGGGACGGACTGTAAATTCGTTGGCAATATGTCTACGCTGGTTCAAATCCAGCTCGACCCAAAAATTCGTTGATCCATCATGAAATGGCACAACCCATTTGTTTTCCTGAAATGCGGGTTTCTTCTTCCGTTTCCTTTTTTTCTTTATTTTGATTTTTTTGTTCCCGCAAAGAAATGAAAAGAAATGAGAGTGAAAGGGTGAAACAAAGTCACTATAAAAAAAGTCTTTTTCCAGTGAAAGTCAGTCGATTTGGCAATAACGAAAGGAGTACTAGGCATCCATGCCACTCTCACTTAATGTCTTGGGATTGTAGTTCAATTGGTCAGAGCACCGCCCTGTCAAGGCGGAAGTTGCGGGTTCGAGACCCGTCAGTCCCGATGGATTCAAATTCAATAAAAAAAACATGAATTTTTCTTTCTATTTTCTGCTAGGGGGTCAAAATTGCAAAATTTCAGTCCCGGGGGGATCATTCTTTTTTATGTTTCGCTTCGCAAATTGCTTTTCTCATTTCATTTCTTAATCAAATAAATACGGAAATTTCCAGTACTTCGCCCAGTACCGATCAAGAGAAAATAGACATATGCAGATTACTAAAATTATTCGTAGCGTCCTATTTAGAATTCCAGGAAATACTATACTCGACTCGTTCCGTTTTTTTCAACTGCTCCCAACCCGCACAATAGAATAGAGTACCATATGTTTACCGGGAACACATACAAAAAAGCAATTCCGTTCTTGTACAAAAAAAAAGAAATTGAACATAGTCAATGCTACTCTTTTTCTCTTTTTAAGATGAAAAGTATCCTCTTTTCCAGCTGCTCTTTGGTCTAACTTCAATTACTAATACTAACTTGAATGTCAAACAACCTATCCCATTCCAATTTCACACTGAATTTTTGGTATATGCATTTCCTTACTAATTTAGGTAAAGAAAGAGGAATATCTTAATAAAAAAAGAGAAAGAGCAAACTCTAAAAGAAAGAATTTGATAGAATATTAGATCTTTTTTTTTTTTTTTAATTTAGAACTTAACTCCAGCGGAAAGACAGCCAGATGCTATTTTCTTATATTTTATCGCCGATAATTAGAATTGTTGTACAAGGAAAGGAAGGCGGCGTGTTTAGGTTATAGAGAAGAAAGGAAAAAAAATGCTAAAGTAAAAAAAGGAAAAGGAATTCTTGATTGGATCAGAAATCGAATTTTAGATGCAGTATGGATAAAAGATCTTCCTATGTTATACTATTCAATTCTTGACGATGAGTTGATTTGATAGGTCAGATATTGTTATTCATGATATTGATCCGATTTTATATCATCGAGATGTAATGTAATTCATCCCATTGAATTAACAGGTGAAAGGTTTTTCATCTCTATGGGATTAAATCCCGAGTTATTTTGAAGTAAAAAAAGAAAGGATGAGATTATGGAAGTCAATATTCTCGCATTTATTGCTACTGCATTGTTCATTCTAGTTCCTACCGCCTTTTTACTTATAATTTACGTAAAAACGGTTGGTCAAAGAGATTCATTTGAATAAAACTCGGCTTCTTATATCTTATAGAAATAGAAAGAAAAAAGATTCCAATTTCGTGTCTTAAATGAAAGGAGCGAACTAGAATCAACATTACATTATACTATTAGTATGGTAGAAAGAAATATAAGAATAGTTCTTTCTACCATCTAGAGCTTTTTCTTTTTTTTAATGTACAAAGGTTTACTCTATAAGGATATAACCGGCTTAATAGAGAGAAACTCACCATAGGTATCCTCATTACATATATAAATATGTAATGTGCATACCACCCCGATTCTATTTCAAAGTTAAAAGGAGGAACTGCTCGCTCTCATTGTCCATTCGTCTGTACCCCGCTTATTTGAAAGTCGAAATACAAGCATGGCATGGGGTGAAATATTTGTTTGATTGCAAGGGTATTATTCATATATCTTCTTTTTCTTCATATATATTATTCCTATACTTCACGATTAGAATTTCGAAAGAACTCTATTTTTTTTATTGAAAAAATGGAATTACTAAATTATTAATAATACAAAAAAGGCTTTGCAGAACGATTTCTAAAAAATGAATACAGTTTAGTTGAATTCCTCAACCCAATTAGTAGTAACCCTAAAGTCCACTTCTTCCCCATACTACCAGTGAAAGGGAAAATGTAAAGACTACCATTAAAGCAGCCCACGCGAGACTTACTATATCCATGTGAATTCTGTCCTCTCTCTCTTTGAAGGAATTTTCTTATTATTGTTCACTAATAATAGTGAAATTAGTGGTGAAGAGTCAAAAAGGGATTCACGTCTTTTGTTGATCAGGCGACACCCAGATTTGAACTGGGGAACAAGGATTTGCAGTCCCCCGCCTTACCGCTCGGCCATGTCGCCAAAAGGATACCAAATAGATGCAAATATTCGCCTTTTGTTTCCGTTTAGGGAGAGGGATTCCTAAACTTCTTTTTTTATTATTAGACTTGTATATTGAATCTTAATGTCTTCCCTAAAAGAAACGAAACCCCTACACCTAACTCTCTTTTGGGATGGAATCCATCCCTTGTATAGTATCTTAAAACATATTATACCCCCCCTCTCTTTCTTTTCTTTACTATTGAAAGGGAAAATTTGGATTTTCGGTCGCAAAAACCAAACAAAAGGAATCCTTAACTATTGGCCGTAAACTCCAGGATGATTCTTAGATTTGAATTTCAAACCGTCTTTCCCTGCGGATACTGCTGATATAAGATATAAGACAATCAAAATGGATACATAACTAAAAAAAATCGGCTTTTCTTTTTTTTTTGTTTCAATAATTGAAATTATAAGAGCAATGATGAGTATTTGTAAACCCCAAAACAGAAGATGTTACACAAATTTTGAAACTTTAAACAAGTATCCTCTTTGTAGCTGATACCTTGTAGGGAATTATCGCGAAAGTATCGTGCTTTTATTTTTTCATTGAATAGAAAATCGAAATTTGGATAGAGCACGACATGCTTCAATCGTATTCTACTCACAAATAGGTAAAAAGATCTCTCTTCTCTGCGAATCCTTTTTTGAACAAAGGAATCCGCGAATAGGTGCTAAAAAACTCAACTCTATCTTGTTTCTGATTCTTATGTCGTTATTATGGCCCCGAACAGATTCAATCGCGACTTTCTTTATTATTTGTCTGGTATCCAATGGGATTGGATATGGAATATCCTAATAATGGTAGAAATGAAATCCTTTTTTTTTTATTCTATACAAAACTCCATCGGTCCAAGTGGCTTTTATCAATTCCTTTCCATTCGTCTCTGTTTCAATTCCAATTTGAGTATCCAATTCTCTTCATTTCTCCGTGCATACATATTTCGTATCTTAGATGTGATGTACGGGGTTGGGTAAAATTTCATGTGATTTAGTATAGTAAACAGAATCTAAATTCCATCATTGCTATATCGCTCCATATGATTGGATGAAGAATGAGCCAATAATGGGATTTTTTCGATAATAAGGGGAATTCAAAATGCTTGGCGATAGAAATGAAGGAATGGCTACAATCCCTGGGCTTAATCAGATACAATTCGAAGGATTTTGTAGGTTCCTTGATCAGGGCTTAATAGAAGAACTTTCTAAGTTTCCAAAGACGGAAGATTTTCTAGAATTTTTTATAGACGAAGACCTAGACTTTCAATTATTTTCGGAAACATATCACTTGGTAGAACCGTCGATAAAAGAACGAGATGCTATATATGAATCACTCACCTATTCTTCTGAATTATATGTATCCGCGGGATTCGTTTGGAAAAACAAAAGGCAAAAACAGACCGTTTTTATTGGAAACCTTCCTTTAATGAATTCCCTGGGAACTTTTATAGTAAATGGAATATACAGAGTGGTGATCAATCAAATATTGCAAAGTCCGGGTATCTATTACCGATCAGAATTGGACTATAACGGATTTTCGGTCTATATCGCCACCATAATATCAGATTGGGGAGGAAGATTAAAATTAGAGATTGATAGAAAAGCACGTCTATGGGCTCGCGTGAGTAGGAAAAAGAAAATATCTATTCTAGTTCTATCATCGGCTATGGGTTCGAATCTAAAAGAAATTCTAGAGAATGTTTGCTACCCTGAAATTTTTCTGGCTTTTCTGAAGAATAAGGTGAACGAAAATTTTCAATTTTGGTCCAAAGAAACGGTGATTTTACAATTTTATAAAGACTTTGTTTGTGCAAGTGAAGATCCAGTATATCCAGTATCTTCTGATTTCATATTTAAGGAGTTACGACAAAGATTCTTTCGCCAACGTTGTGAATTAGGAAGGGTTGGTCGACAAAATATTAACCGAAGATTGAATCTTGATATATCCCAGAACAACACGTTTTTGTTACCCGGAGATATATTGGCAGCCACAGATCATTTGATTCGAATGAAATTTGGAATGGGTACACTTGAACTTGACGATATGAATCATTTGAAAAATAAACGGATTCGTTCTGTAGCGGATCTCTTACAAGATCAATTCGGATTGGCTCTAATTCGTTTAGAAAAAGCGGTTTTCGATACAATAGGAACAGCAATAGAAAACCAAGAAATACCTACCCTTAAGCATTTGGCAATTTCAACTCCATTAACAACCACTTATGAATCTTTTTTCAGATTACACCCATTATCTCACGTTTTGGATGAAACGAATCCATTGTCCCAAATAGTTCATGGGAGAAAATGGAGTTTTTTGGGTCCTGGGGGATTGACAGGAAGAACTGCAAGTTTTCGAATACGAGATATTCATCCTAGTCACTATGGACGCATTTGCCCAATTGACACATCTGAAGGAATCAATGTTGGCCTTATCGGATCTTTAGCAATTCATGCGAGAATCGGTGATTGTGGGTCTCTAGAAAGTCCATTTTACGAAATCTCCGAGAAATCAAAAAGGGTCCGGATGCTTTATTTATCATCAAGGAAAGAGGAATACTATATGATCGGGACAGGGAATTCTTTGGCACTGAATCAAGGTATTCAGGAAGAACAGATTATTCCGGCTCGATACCGTCAAGAATTCCTGACTATTGCATGGGAACAGGTTTCTTTTCGAAGTGTTTTTCCTTTTCAATACTTTTCTATTGGAGCTTCTCTCATTCCTTTTCTCGAGCATAATGACGCGAATCGGGCTTTAATGAGTTCAAATATGCAACGACAAGCAGTTCCGCTTTCTAGGTCCGAGAAGTGCATTGTTGGAACTGGGTTCGAAGGCCAAGTGGCTCTAGACTCCAGGATTCCCCTTATAACTGAACACGCGGGAAAGATCATTTCTACCCATACTGACAAGATCCTTTTATCGGTCAATGGGGAGACTCTAAGCAGTCCATTAGTTTTGTTTCAACGTTCCAACAAAAATACTTGGATACATCAAACCCCCCAGGTTTCGCGGGGTAACTGCACTAAAAAGGGACAAATTTTAGCGGACGGTGCCGCTACGGTTGGGGGAGAACTCGCTTTGGGGAAAAACGTATTAGTAGCTTATATGCCATGGGAAGGTTACAATTTTGAAGATGCGGTACTCATTAGTGAGCGTCTGGTCTATGAAGATATTTATACTTCTTTTCACATACGTAAATGTGAAATTCAGATTCTTGTGACAAGTAAAGGCCGCGAAAAGATCACTAAAAAAATACCGCATATAGACCCCCATTTCCTACGAAATTTAGACAAAAACGGAGTTGTAATCTTGGGATCTTGGGTAGAAGCGGGCGATATTTTAGTAGGTAAATTAACACCAACACCTGAGCAGGTTAACTTATCTCCGGAAAAAAGGTTAGTAGAAGCCATGTTTGACGCTCCGATAGGCACTACAAAGCAAAGTTGTCTAAAACTGCCTATAGGTGGGAGGGGCCGAGTTATTGATGTGAGATGGATCCATAAAGGGAAGGCGTCCAGTTCTAATCCAGAAATGATTCGTGTATATATTTCACAGAAACGTAAAATAAAAGTAGGCGATAAAGTCGCCGGAAGACATGGAAATAAAGGGGTCGTTTCCAAAATTTTGCCTAGACAGGATATGCCTTATTTGCAAGACGGAAGGCCTGTTGATATGGTCTTCAACCCATTAGGAGTACCTTCGCGAATGAATGTAGGACAGATCTTTGAATGCTCGCTCGGGTTGGCGGGGGGTCTTCTAGATAGACATTATCGAATAGCACCTTTTGATGAGAGATATGAAGAAGAGGCTTCGAGAAAACTAGTCTTTTCTGAATTATATGAAGCCAGTAAGCAAACGGGGAATCCTTGGGTATTTGAACCCGAGTATCCGGGAAAAAGCATAATATTTGATGGAAGAACGGGAGATCCCTTTGAACAACCTGTTATAGTGGGACAGTCTTATATCTTGAAATTGATTCATCAAGTTGATGATAAAATACATGGGCGTTCCACTGGTCCTTATTCACTTGTTACACAACAACCCGTTAGGGGAAGGGCCCGGCGGGGGGGCCAGCGAGTAGGAGAAATGGAGGTTTGGGCTCTACAGGGATTGGGGGTTGCTCATATTTTACAAGAGATACTTACTTATAAGTCTGATCATCTTAGAACTCGCAACCAAATATTTGGTACTCTACTGCTTGGAGGAGCGCTACCGAAACCTGAACCTGAGGATGTTCCAGAATCCTTTCGGTTGCTTGTTCGAGAACTACGAGCTTTGTCCCTAGAACTGAATCATTTCCTTGTATCTAAGAAGAACTTCCAGATGAATAGGACGGAAGCTTAATCGAAACGAATCGGAATTGTATTTCTATGATCGATCAGTATAAACACCAACAACTTCGAATTGGGTTAGTTTCTCCTCAACAAATAAGTGCTTGGGCCAATAAAACCGTGCCCACTGGAGAGATAGTCGGAGAGGTGAAAACCGATAAAACTTTTTATTATGATCCAGATTCTGAAACAAAGAAGCCTGAAAAGGGTGGTTTGTTTTGTGAAAGAATTTTTGGACCTATAAAAAGCGGAGTTTGTGCTTGTGGAGAGTCTCGTAAAATCGGAGATGAAAAAGAAAAGAGAACATTTTGCGAAGAATGCGGAGTCGAGTTTGTTGATTCTCGGATACGAAGATATCAAATGGGCTACATCAAACTGGCATGCCCCATGGCCCATGTGTGGTATTTGAAGCGTCGTCCTAGTTATATCGCCAATCTTTTAGATAAACCTCTTAAAGACTTAGAAAACCTAGTATACAGCGATGTGTGATTTGATCGAAATAAAGATTTGACAGATTTGGAATGAAAAACTGTCACCCTACGAATTAGGATGCCCGGATCTGACATGTCTCTTGTGAGGAGGAACATGAAGCTCAGAACTATGGGTGTATTCAATACCCCCCAAAAAAGAAGGGAATTGGTCTATGGTCGATAACAACAAGAAAAAAAAATCGAAATTTCATTTCGAGTTCTATTATACCTCGTTAAATTCTTTCTTTTGTGCAAAACATTCCTTATCTTTTACAAATAAATGAAATTTTGTTTATGTTCAAGTAAGCAAATATTTTATGGTTCCTGAAGTCTATCCATCGCATATAGGCTTTTATTTAAAGGCAAGGCATTTATTTTGCGATAACCGTCGAGGTTAAATCAGGACCTAAACGATCAAAGGGAACGATATATAGACAAGTAAAGTCCTTATGAATTCCAAGGTATTCCTTTAGTTTAGAGGGATTCATCATTCGAAGGGAAGTAGACTACTCAACAATTTCACATTTCATTTATGTCGCTATTTTAAATTGAATGAAAGAATTCCTAAAATCAAAATAAAATAATAATGAATCAATGAAATGTTGCTTGTGAGAACTTGAGTAAGGAGTAGTTTGGGGTTTTCTAGAATTTGAAAGCAAGAACTCCTATATCTTTATCTTTCTTTGGTGTACTACTTGAGCCGGATGAGAGGAAACTTTCACGTCCGGTTTTGAGGGGGGGTATAGGATCCTATCCCAATTTGATGTTTGCTAGGCCTATAGCTAAAAAACCCACTTTCTTACGATTACGAGGGTCCTTCGACTCTGACACCAAATCCTGGAGCTATCCCCTCGCCCAATTTTTGAGGACCAAAAGCTTCATAAAATTGCGAGATCGTGAAATTTCTGCTGGAGCAGGCGCTATCCGAGAACTATTGGCCGATCTAGATTTTCGAGTTATTATAGATTCTTCGTTACCAGAATGGAAAGAACTCAAGGAGGAGAAAGAGGAGCTAGAGAAGAGAGAGCCCACGGGTGATGAATTCGAAGATCAGGAAATTGAAAAAAGAATTGAAAAAATGGAAAGAAGAATGCGCTTTTTGGTTAGACGCATGGAATTAGCTAAGCATTTTCTTCAAACAAATGTAAAACCTGAATGGATGGTTTTATGTCTATTACCGGTTCTTCCCCCCGAGTTGAGACCGCTATTTAAGATATCTGAGGTTCAAATTATAAGTTCGGATCTTAATAAACTCTATAAAGACATTCTTGTGGCGAACAAGCGTCTTCGTCAAATAGTAGAAGAAACTCAATTTTCGCCAGAGATCTTAGTAACGAGTGAGCAGAAAAACCTACAAGAAGCTGTGGATACACTTCTTGATAATGGAATCGGCGGAAATCCACGAAGGGATCGTAATAAGCAGGTTTACAAGTCGTTTTCAGATATACTTGCAGGCAAAGAGGGGAGATTTCGTGAGACTCTGCTTGGCAAACGGGTTGATTATTCGGGGCGTTCTGTCATTGTTGTAGGCCCCTTACTAGCATTACATCAATGTGGATTGCCTCGTGAAATAGCACTAGAGCTTTTCCAGACATTTATAATTCGCTGTCTAATTAGACAGCGCCTTGCTTCAAGCGTAAAAACTGCTAAGAAGCAAATTCGGGAAAAAGAAAGAATTGTATGGGAAATACTTGAGCAAGTTATAAAGGAGCATCCTGTATTACTGAATAGGGCACCTACTTTGCATAGATTGGGTATACAGGCCTTCCAACCCATTTTAGTGAAAGAGCGCGCTATTTATTTACATCCACTCGTTTGTAAAGGATTCAATGCAGACTTTGATGGGGATCAAATGGCTGTTCATGTACCTTTATCTTTGGAGGCTCAAACGGAAGCTATTTTACTTATGTTTTCTACTAGGAATCTCTTGTCTCCGGCTAATGGAGATCCCGTTTGCGTACCAACCCAAGATATGCTAATTGGGCTCTATACCTTAACCAGTGGGAATCGTCGAGGTATTTGTGCAAATAGGTATAATTTGTGGAATCGCAGAAACTGTCAAAATGAAAGAATTGACGATAAGCACTATGGGTCTACCAAAGGAAAAGAACTCCTTTTTTGTAATTCCGATGATGCAATTGGAGCTTATCGACAGAAAAGAATCAATTTAGATAGCCCTTTTTGGCTTCGGTGGCGACTAGGTCAACGCCTTATTGTTTCAAGAGGACTTCCTGTCGAAGTTCATTATGAATCTTTGGGTACCCATCATGAGATTTATGGACACTGTAAAATAGTAAGAAGTGTAAAAACAAAAAGGGATTTTATATACATTCGAACTACTGTTGGTCATCTTTTTTTTTATCGAGAAATCGAAGGTGCTATTGAAAAGGTCAGGGCTATGGATCATACTTGGTATGGTACCTAACTTAAGTCAGTTTAGGACGAATTCGGTCCGATTCAACTCATAACTTTTCCGTAAATCAAGGTCGATAAGATAGCGGTTTACAACCATGTAAAACCCTTGTGGAATGGAATGCTACTCAACGGAATAGGGAGGTGCTTATGAAAGAAAGGACCAATCTGGCCTTTCACAATAAAGTAATAGACGGGGCTGCTATTAAACGACTTATTAGTCGATTAATAGATCACTTCGGAATGTTTTATACATCCCACATCCTAGATCAAGTAAAGATTCTGGGTTTCCAGCAAGCCACCGCTTCATCCATTTCATTAGGAATTGATGATCTTTTAACGATACCGTCTAAGCGATGGCTAGTCCAGGATGCTGAACAACAAAGTTTTCTTTTGGAAAAATACTATCAGTATGGGAATGTACACGCAGTAGAAAAATTACGCCAATCCATCGAGATCTGGTATGCTACAAGTGCATATTTGCGACAAGAAATGACTCCCAATTTTATAATGACTGACCCCCTTAATCCAGTCCATATAATGTCTTTTTCGGGAGCTAGAGGAAATGCATCTCAAGTAAACCAATTAATAGGTATGAGAGGGCTGATGTCGGATCCACTAGGACAAATGATTGATTTACCCATTCAAAGCAATTTACGTGAAGGGCTCTCATTAACAGAATATATCATTTCTAGCTATGGAGCCCGCAAAGGGGTTGTGGATACTGCTATACGAACAGCAGATGCTGGGTATCTTACGCGCAGACTTGTTGAAGTAGTTCAACATATTGTTGTACGTAGAACAGATTGTGGTACCACCCGAGGGCTTTCTCTAATTCCTCAAAATGGGGTGGTGCCAGAAAGAATGTTTACTCAAACATTAATCGGTCGTGTATTAGCAAACGATATTTATATCGGTCCGCGCTGCATTGCGGTTCGAAATCAAGATCTTGGGGTTGGCCTTGTCAATCGACTCAGAACCTTCAAAACAAAGCCAATATATGTTAGAACTCCCTTTACTTGTAGGAGTACGTCTTGGATCTGTCGATTATGTTATGGTCAAAGTCCTACTCACGGTGACTTGGTCGAATTAGGGGAAGCTGTAGGTATTATTGCGGGTCAATCCATTGGAGAACCGGGGACTCAACTAACATTAAGAACCTTTCATACCGGTGGAGTATTCACAGGAGGTACTGCAGAACATGTACGAGCCCCTTTCAACGGAAAAATCAAATTCAATGAGGACTTGGTTCATCCCACACGGACACGCCATGGGCAGCCCGCTTTTCTATGTTATATAGATTTGTATTTAACTATTGAGAGTGAAGCTATTATACATAGCGTGCCTATTCCACCAAAGAGTTTTCTTTTAGTTCAAAATGATCAATATGTAGAATCAGAACAAGTCATTGCCGAGATTAGCGCGGGAACATCTCCTTTTAAAGATAGAGTTCGAAAACATATTTATTCTGACTCATCGGGAGAAATGCACTGGAGTACCGACGTGTACCATGCACGCAAATTTCCTTTTAGTAATGTTCATATCTTACCAAAAACAAGCCATTTATGGGTCTTATTAGGGGATTTATGCAGATCCGGTCCAGTTCTTTTTTCGATGTACAAGGATCAAGATCAAATGAGCATTCATTCTCTTTCTGTCCAAGGCAGATATACGCCTAGCCTTTCCGTGAATAATGATCAATTGAAACACAGACGTTTGAGTCTTTATGAAAAAAATGGGACAGGGGGGGGTAGGATCCCGATTCTGAATTATTCAGAAATGACTCGAAGTCTATCGACTGCTCGTTGCAATCTCCTATATCCTGCTATTCTACACGAGAATTTTTCTTTATTGGCGAAGAAGCGAAGAAAGAGATTTCTCATTCCATTCCAATCCATTCAAGAACATCGACGAAAAAACGAACGAATACTCTGTTCTGACATCTCGATTAAAATACCCAGAAATGGTCTTTTCCGTAGAAATAGCATTCTTGCTTATTTCGATGATCCTCGATACAAAATAGGGGTTTCGGGAATTACGAAATATGGTACTATAGAGGTGGATTCAATCGTCAAAAAAGAGTATTTCATCCACTATCGAGGAGTCGAAGAATTCCAGCCAGAAGACCAAGGGAAGGTGGATCCGCTTTTTTTCATTCCCGAAGAAGTGCATATTTTCCCCCAAACCTCTTCCATAATGGTACGGAACAATAGTATCATTGGAATAAATACAAAAATGACTTTTTATGAAAGAAGCCGAGTCGGCGGATTGGTACGAGTGGAGGAAAAAGACGGTTGGATTCAACTTCAAATATTTTCTGGAGATATCTCTTTTCCGAGGAAGAGATATCAGAGGAAGAGATATCAGAGGAAGAGATATCAGAGGAAGAGATATCAGAGGAAGAGATATAAGAGATCTATACCCGAACACATTGGCATCTTGATACCACCACAAATAAGAAAAATAAATTTTAAGAAATCCAAAAAAGCGAAAAATTGGATCTATGTCCAACAAATTAGACCTACCAAGAAAAAGTCTTTTTTTTGGCTTCGACCCGTAGTCACATATGAAATAGCGGACGGTATAAATTTAGCAAGACTTTTTCCTCCGGATCTATTGCAGGAAATAGATAATATACAATTTCGAGTTGGCAATTATATTCGTTATGGGGATGGCGAGTTGATTCCAGGCATTTCTGGCACAAATCGAAGGATTCAATTAGTTCGGACTTGTTTAGTCTTGAATTGGGACCAAGACAAAAAAGCTTCGTCTATCGAGAAGGCTCACGCTTCCTTTGTGGAAGTAAGTACAAAGGGCCTGGTTCGAGATTTCCTAAGAATTCACTTAGGGAAATTCCAGATTGCGTATATGAGAAAAAGGAATGATCCGTCAGGGTCAGGATTTCCCTCTGATAATGAGTTAGATCACACCAATAGAAATCCCTTTTCTTCCAGTTATCCCAAGGCAAGGGTTCGACAATCACTTAACGGAACTATTCGTACATTGTTGAATAGAAATAAGGAATGCCAATCTTTCCTCATTTTGTCATCATCTAATTGTTTTCGACTAGGTCCCTTCAACAATGTAAAATATCAAAATCCGAAAAAAGAATCTATTAAAAGAGATACAGACCCTCTAATTCCAATTAGGAATTTGTCAGGCCCTTTAGGAACAGTCCCTCAAATTGCGAATTTTGATGTATTTTACCATTTAATCACAAAGAATCGGATTTCGGTAATTAATTATTTGCCACTTGAAAAATTGAAACAGACCTTTCAAGTAATTCAATCTTTTTTAATGGATGAAAACGGGAGAATCTATAAGTCCGATCCATATAGTAACATCTTTTTGAATCCATTCAATTTCAATTGGTATTTTCTACAGCATAATTATCATCAGAATTATCCTAATTATTGTGAAGAAACATCTACAATAATCAATCTTGGGCAGTTTCTTTTTGAAACTGTATGTATAGCCAAAAACGGACCCCGCCTAAAATCGGGTCAAGTTTTCATTCTTCAAGTTGGCTATGTAATAATAAGATCAGGTAAGCCCTATTTGGCTATTCCAGGAGCAACCGTTCGTGGCGATTATGGAAAAATCCTTTACGGGGGGGGTACACTAGTTACATTTATATATGAAAAATCACGGTCTGCTGATATAACACAGGGTCTTACAAAAGTAGAAGCGGTGTTCGAAGTGTATTCAACTGATTCACTATCCAAGAACCTAAAAAATAGAGTTGAGGATTGGAACGAGTGTATAACAAGAAATTTTGGAATTTATTGGGGATTATTGATTAGTGCCAAGCTAACAATAGCGCAAAGCTGTATTTCTTTGGTTAATGAGATTCAAAAGGTTTATCGATCCCAGGGAGTCCAGATCCATAATAGGCATATAGAAATGATTGTACGCCAAATAACATCAAAAGTCTTGGTTTCAGATGGGATGTCTAATGTTTTTTTACCCGGAGAACTTATTGGATTGTTACGAGCGGAACGGACGGGGCGTGCTTTCGAAGAGGGGGTCTGTTACCGCGCCATCTTATTGGGAATAACGAGAGCATCTCTGAATACTCAAAGTTTCATATCCGAAGCGAGTTTTCAAGAAACTGCTCGGGTTTTAGCAAAAGCCGCTCTCCGAGGTCGTATCGATTGGTTGAAAGGCCTGAAAGAGAACGTTGTTCTAGGGGGGCTGAGCCCCGCTGGGACCGGATTCAAAGGATTAGTGCACCCCTCTTCAAGGCAACATAAGACTCTTTCTCTGGAAACTAAAAGGAAGATTTTATTCGACGGGCAAGTGGGGGATATTTTATTCCATCATAAAGAATTGTTTGATTCTTGCAGTTCAAAGAATTTCCAGGATACATCAGAAGAATCATTTATAGGATTTCATGATTCCTAAGAACAGAGAAATTCATCCTTTGCACTATCGGCGGCGATTTGATAATCGTAATAAACAAACAGAATAACGAATAGAAAGGAATGGCTTGAATCGTGCATCAACGGCCAATCTTCGGTAGAAGAAAAGGTTCCATGGGAACAATTCTTTATTTCAGGATACCGCGTCTTTTTTTCTTTGAAAAAAAAAAAAGAAAGAAAGAGGAAGTGGGGGGAGAAATGACAAAAAGAGATTGGAACATCCGGTTGGAAGACATCGTGGCAGCAAGAGTTCATCTTGGTCATCATATTAAGAAAGGGAATCCTAGAATGGCGCCTTATATTTCTGCAAAGCTTAAAGATACTCATATTACAAATCTTAAGAAAACCGCGCGCTTGTTATCAGAAACTTGTGATTTAGTTTTTGAGGCAGCAAGTAAGGGAAAACAATTCTTAATTGTTGGTACCAAAAAAGAAGTAGCTAATTCAGTAGCACAGGCTGCAAGAACGGCTGGATGCCATTATGTTAATCAAAAATGGCTCGGCGGTATGTTAACAAATTGGTCCACTACAAAAAAGAGACTTCATAAGTTCAGGGACTTGATAAGGCAACAAGGGAGACTCTACCGCCTTCCGAAAAGAGATGCAGCTATTTTGAAGAGACAATTTTATCACTTGCAAAAATCTCTAGGCGGGGTGAAATATATGAGGAAATTACCCGATATTGTAATCATCCTTGATCAGCACGGCGAATTTACGGCCCTTCGAGAATGTATTACTTTGAGAATTCCAACAATTGGTTTAATCGATACAAATTGTGACCCCGATCTCGTGGATCTCCCGATTCCAGCAAATGATGACTCTATCCCTTCAATCCGATTCATTCTTAACAAATTAATACTCGCAATTTGTAAGGGTCGTTCTAGCCCTATACGAACGAGTACTAGTCGTCCATCGCACATAAAAAAGAAAGAACAGATGAAAGAGAAAGAACAGAGACTATTGTGCGATTGATTGGCATCCAAAATTGAAAAACAATTCAAGTAAGCAAGTCGAAAAAGAGATGATTGAATCAAAATAATTCCTTTTAAAGTTCTATTTTTGGCAGTATGAATATTCTATCATGTTCTATAAACACATTCAAGGAGTTATTATACGATATATCCGGTGTGGAAGTAGGTCAACATTTTTATTGGCAAATAGGGGGTTTCCAAGTCCACGGCCAAGTACTTATTACTTCTTGGGTTGTAATTGCGATCTTATTAGGTTCATCCATTCTAGCTGTTCGAAATCCGCAAACCATTCCGACGGATGTTCAGAATTTCTTCGAATATGTCCTTGAATTCATTCGAGACGTGAGCAAAACTCAGATTGGAGAAGAATACGGCCCATGGGTTCCCTTTATTGGAACTCTGTTTCTTTTTATTTTTGTTTCGAATTGGTCGGGGGCTCTTTTCCCTTGGAAAATCATACAGTTACCGCAGGGGGAGTTAGCCGCACCTACAAATGATATAAATACAACCGTTGCTTTAGCCTTACTCACGTCAGTGGCATATTTTTATGCAGGTCTTACTAAAAAAGGATTGGCTTATTTCAATAAATACATACAACCGACTCCAATCCTTTTACCCATTAACATCTTAGAAGATTTTACAAAACCTTTATCACTTAGTTTTCGACTTTTCGGGAATATATTAGCCGATGAATTAGTCGTTGTTGTTCTTCTTTCTTTAGTACCTTTAGTGGTTCCTATACCTGTCATGTTCCTTGGATTATTTACAAGCGGTATTCAAGCTCTTATTTTTGCAACTTTAGCTGCGGCTTATATAGGCGAGTCCATGGAGGGTCATCATTGACTAGTAGAGTCTTTTGTTTGGCTTAGCCCAACACAAAGCAAAGTATCCGTGACTCAATAAAATTGACTTACAGAACCTAAACGTAAATATACAACTACGAGATATACGGCCTAGAGTAATAGAAAAAAAGATTGCGATATATAGGATAGGGAATTGGAAAAAAGGAAAGAGATCTAAAAGAGAAGATCTTTTTCCTAAAATTCTTCCTTGACCCCCCTTCTATCTCCCTCCACTGAGGATTCTCTCTCTATTGTTTGTTCATTCAATTCACCAATTGACCAAAAGAAAATATTACTAAATATTAAATAGCATGAACTTAGATCAATCAAATATTGAGATTTCTATGCAACAAGCATTCGGCCTAACAAATTGATTCCTCTATTTAGGGAGTAGGATAATGCTAACTAAAAGGAAATTCTAAAAAAAAAAGGGGGCTTGGTTAGGAGAGGAGATTGAACTAGGTAGATGAAATCTAATGCTTATAAGCCAACCTTTCGGGTTGTGGTCGAAGAATGATTCTAGAATCGGATTGAATCTAAGATACGAAACGAATAGTTAGTTTACGTTATGGAAGAAAGACATGTATATGTGATATTCGATATTGATTCACTATATATGAAACTAAAGATCTATCGAATCTGTTCTATTACTCTGAATTTAGATATTATTTCAATAGGGGTCCTTCTACTTCATCCGTGCTTGTCAATTTACTGAATAAAAAGATGAAATCGCGAAAAAAGAATGAAGAATTCAAAGAATGGGTCGGAAGAAATAAATAGAGTAGCAAAAGGCTCTTGGATTCACATCACAAAAACTTCCACTTCGTGGATGGAATAAGAAAGTCATAATTCATTGGATGATTGTATAATTAACGATTTCTTTATTTTTGTGCGAGGAACTTATCATGAATCCACTGATTTCTGCCGCTTCTGTTATTGCTGCTGGGTTGGCCGTCGGGCTTGCTTCTATTGGACCTGGGATTGGGCAGGGGACTGCCGCGGGCCAAGCTGTAGAAGGTATCGCGAGACAGCCCGAAGCGGAGGGAAAAATACGAGGTACCTTATTACTGAGTCTGGCTTTTATGGAAGCTTTAACAATTTATGGGCTCGTTGTAGCATTAGCACTTTTATTTGCGAATCCCTTTGTTTAATCCTATTTTCATTTGAATCCTCTAATAGAAATCGAATCTAAAAAAAACACGCATGTTTTTCCTATTTTATCGCCTCGGACTTGCTTTTTCGAATTTTATCAAGACTTTATTCCTACAATTACTTATTCATTGTGGGAACCCGTCAGGGGAAGGTTTGATTTTGAGGATGAGAAATTAGCATACTGACTCACTTCCTTCTTTCCCATTTTGAGTCCAATGGGAACTGGGGGGGTGTTGCAAAAAAAGGAGTATTTCGCAATTGACGCGAAACCCGGTCCTTAATTCTAATAAGTTAAGTATCGCCCCCCCCCAAAAAAAAGATTTCTAATTTCTAAATCGAATCTTTTTTTTATGTTTAGAAATCAGTAAATAAAAGAAAA